TGGAGAAAGGGAATAAATAAATCAATCAAATTCCGGGAGGCTTCATGAAGTGCTTCTTTAGGAGTTAAACCTCCATTTGTCCATATTTCTAGAAAAAGGATCTCTTGTTTTTCATTTCCATTTCCATAAGAATGAATACTATGATTCGCGTTTCGAACAGGCATGAATATAGCATCTATAGGATAACTTCCGTCTTGAAAGTTATTTGGTGTTTTTATATTATATCCTCGATTCCTTTCAATTTGTAATCCAATACAAAAATCAGTTGGTTCCGTTAGGTTAGCTATATGCTGCGTATTATCAACGATTTCCACAGAAGGTGGTAAGAGGATGTCTTGAGCAGTTACATATCCAGGACCTTTGACACAAATAAGCGCGTCACGAGTTCCATATAGATTACTTCTCAATACAATTTCTTTCAAATTCATTAAAATTTCATGTACTGATTCTTGAATACCTACTATGGTAGAATATTCATGCGGGATTTTCTCAGATTTTGCGCGTGTAATACATGTTCCTTCGATTTCTCCAAGCAAAGCTCTTCGCATCGCAATGCCTATTGTGTCGGCTTGCCCTTTCATAAGTGGAGACAGAATAAAGCGTCCATAATAAAGACGCTTACTGTCTGCTCTTGATTCAACACATTTCCACTGTAGTGTCCGAGTAGATACTTTTAATTTCTCTCGAACCATAGTAATATTATTTGTCAGATTTTTGAGTCATTTATTTCTCTTGAAATCTCTTCAATGTTTATTTCTACACTCGCCTTTTTTTAGGGGGTCTGCAGCCATTATGTGGCATAGGGGTTACATCCCTTACGAAACTTAAAAGTATACCACTTCGACGAATAGCGCGTAATGCTGCATCTCTTCCGAGACCCGGACCTTTTATCATGACTTCTGCTCGTTGCATACCTTGATCTGTTACTGCTCGAATAGCATTTCCTGCTGCGGTTTGAGCAGCAAAAGGTGTCCCTCTTCTTGTACCCCTGAATCCACAAGTACCGGCGGAGGACCAAGAAATAACCCGACCCCGTACATCTGTAACTGTCACAATGGTGTTGTTGAAACTTGCTTGAACATGAATAACGCCCTTTGGTATTCGCCGTGCACTTTTACGTGAACCCACACGTCCAGTCCTACGTGAACCGCTTCTTGGTATAGATTTTGCCATATTTTATCATTTCCAAAATATAAGTCAGAGATATATGGATATATCCATTTCATGTCAAAACGGATCTTTTATTTTGATTTGTTCATCGGTTCCTTTAGAGAGTCCCTTTTCGAAAGATTATCCTTGTCTTTGTTTATGTCTCGGGTTGGAACAAATTACTATAATGCGTCCCCTTCTACGGATCAGTCGGCATTTTTCACAAATTTTACGAATGGAGGCTCTTATTTTCATAATTGTTATTCCTTAACTGAATTTCGAATCTACTTTACTGATTGGAAGAAAATAAGTTTCTTGAAATTTTTGAACCGTGAATTGGATCCTCATGAAAGGAATCTTGAAAAACCACCGAACCATTCGAATCTTTGTTGTGGGGTCTAGAAATTCTGCGCCCCCCCCCCCCGTTTGAATCATAACGACTTACTTAAATTTTGATTCTATCTCCTGGTAGTATATGTATAAAAGAGTGTCGGATCCTTCCTGAAACAGAACTTAGAATCTGACTTCATTATTTAAACGAACCCCGAACATACCATTGTGAAGTGATTCAGTAATTAAACCTTCATGAATCCATTTTTCTTCTTTTATTCCAGACAAACCCTCCTTGAAGTATCAACTAATGTAGGAAGGCGTGATATTAGACAACTTGGCTTTTTATTCGTTTTTTTCACAAACAGGAAGTTACAGATACAATTCGGATAGCAGAAAATTTACCATATATAGCACAAAATTTCTCCGCCGATTCTTTCTAGCCGAGCTGCTCGGTCTGTCATTATACCCCGAGAAGTAGAGAGAATTACAATCCCCATCCCGTCTAAAATTCTGGGAATTCGTTGATAGTTAGAATAGATTCGGAGACCAGGTCGACTTATTCGTTTTAAATTTAAAAGAGTTCTATATGGTCCTTTCCTATTCCTTCTATGTCGTAGGGTTAAAACAAAAAAATATTTGTTATTTTCTACAAGTTTCCTTACGTTTTCGAGAAAACCCTCTTGTAAAAGTATTTTAACAATGTTTTGGGTCATGTTAGTAGATGCTATTCGAACCGTTCCCTTTCGATCCATGTCAGCATTTCGTATAGAAGTTATTATGTCAGCAATAGTGTCCTTGCCCATGATAAACTAAAATTATTGTTGCTTCCGAATTTGGATATAATCAGCATGTTCTTTTTTTATAAAAATTATTAAAGAAAATTCTTAAAAGTATATGCGTGAGACATAATCTACTAAATCTATTAATTTATCTATTTTATTTAAATACTATCACTATCTCACGGTCTCATATTATAATACCTCAGGCGCTAATGAAACTATTTTAGTAAAATTTAACTGTCTCAATTCCCGGGCGATCGCGCCAAAAACTCGGGTTCCTTTTGGATTTCCTTCTTGATCAATGACAACTGCAGCATTGTCATCATATCGTATTATTATACCGTTATCTCGTTTGAGTTCTTTACAAGTACGTACAATTACAGCTCTGATCACTTCTGATCTTTCTAGAGGCGTATTTGGTACTGCTTCTTTTATCACAGCAACAATAACATCACCAATATGAGCATATCGGCGATTACTAGCTCCTATTATTCGAATACACATCAAATCTCGTGCCCCGCTATTGTCTGCTACATTCAAATGGGTTTGAGGTTGAATCATATCGTTTTTTTTTATCTGTTTTTTTAATGTAAAATAAAGCAAAGGACGAAGTAAAAAAAAAAAAAAGAAAGAAAACCCTGCAATTGTTTTTTTATACACAAGACTTCTTTCCTTTGGTTCTACATTTCTATCCAGAAATAATGAATTGAGTTCTTATAGGCATTTTGGACGCCGCTATTGAAATAGCCCTTCGAGCTATATTTTCGGCTACTCCACCCATTTCATAAAGTATTCTACCCGGTTTAACAACAGCTATCCAATATTCTGGGGATCCTTTCCCTGAACCCATACGGGTTTCCGTGGGTCTTACTGTAACTGGTTTGTCTGGAAATATACGTACCCATATTTTTCCGCCACGGCGTACATTTCGTGTCATTGCTCGGCGCCCTGCTTCGATTTGTCTAGATGTAATCCAAGCGGGTTCAAGTGCTTGAAGAGCATATCTACCGAAACAAATATGATTACCTCGATAAGATATTCCTTTCATTCTTCCTCTATGTTGTTTACGAAATCTTGTTCTTTTTGGGTTATAGTTGATGGTTCTTTTTCAATTCCATCTCTACTACAGAACTGGACATGAGAGTTTCTTCTCATCCAGCTCCTCGCGAATGAAACGACTAAAACAGATTTTCTCAAGATATACATGTGTTTAATGAATAATATGCTGAATCATAGGATTCTTTGAAATTGCATCTAATTAATCAATTCGTTAATCTATTCGAAATTTGTTTAGCGTGTTTCGATATTATTTAATAAAACATGTATTCTATTTCTAGATAATGTCAATGTCTTTTTTTATAACGTTATCGTTATAAAAAAATCTTTCTTTTGTTTTTCCTTTTATCATATGGGATCGACAAAAATGTATCAATCTAATAAAAAAGAACTTTCGCGGGCGAATATTTACTCTTTCCATATCTATTTCAGTTATAGGGTTAGTTCATGACCTCTCAAAATAAAAGAATAAAAGAGGAGGTACCTGGTTTGTTCCGCCATCCCACCCAATGAATCATTAAGATTCATTTTCAATAGAATCTTCTGCATTCACGGGTTATATCGTTCCCATTGCTTCTCGATTAATGGTTAGGTCTGAATTTTCCGGCGGAGTCCTTTTTTCTTAAGTCAATTTTCTCAGTCTTTATTGGCTCGAGGCTCTTGATTTTTTTGTTCTATAAGCGGATTCATCTAATTATGCATGAATCATTATTGAATTTATGCTTTATTACACTGCGTTTTATGAGATGACTCATCGACCTTACATATTGGAATCATATATCATTGATATTTCCGTTCTATCTTTCTCTCATCCTTCCACTTATCCGCATACTTTTTTTCTATTTTGCTTTCCGACTTAGAACTTCACAACTAATAATCCGATTGGTTTTTTTATCTTTATGCAAAAAAAGATTTCAGTTGCTACAATGATATGTCCAATATATTATATCTTTATCTTGACTGGTTCTTTGGATCCAGATAATGCGAAGCAATGAGTTGGTTATTAGTGCTATAGTTATTAGTTCATACTCTGGGACCTGGTCCGTTTTTTTGAATCCTAGCCCTAAAAAAACCAACGAGTCACACACTAAGCATAGCAATTATATAAAATGATCAATCGGATTTTTATTGAACCCTCTAGAATTGCAGAATTGCTTTTTTTTTTGTTTTGCTTGAACATAAAAAGAATAAAAGAAAAGAATAAAAGGGTTTTTCTTTTTTTGTCCATTACTGGGTATAATGTAAAAACACGTAAAGTCTTATTATTCTTCGTCTACAAATATCCAAATTTTGATTCCTAATACCCCGTATATAGTTCGAACTGTATAGGAACAATAATCGATTTTAGCTCCAATGGTTTGTAGAGGAACCCTACCTTCTCTGATCCATTCGACGCGTGCAATTTCTTTTCCGTCGATACGTCCCGCAATTTGTACTTGAATTCCTTTTGTATTCGCCAGCTCGGTTAATTCAATAGCTTTTTTCATTGCTTTGCGAAAAGAAACTCTATTCTTTAATTGGCCAGCTATAAATTCTGCAAGAATATTAGGGTGTCCATAAGGATTTGCAATTCGTGTAATAGCAATGTTTAGTTTTCGGTTCGCACAATGAAGTTCTTTTTGTACATTCATCTGCAATTCTTCGACTCTCCGCGGTCTATTTTCTATTAAGAATTTTGGGAAT